ATATTTCTGTGAGATTCCAGGTATTCTATAGTTCCTTCCGCGCCAATTGCCAATTCTTGGTCATTGAGATTCATGAGAGATTGGGATTAATATTTAGGGATAGATATTACCTCTCTTTTTCTCCTCTTTCAAATAAATTGAAATGATTGAAGTTTTTCTATTTGGAATCGTCTTAGGTCTAATTCCTATTACTTTGGCTGGATTATTCGTAACTGCATATTTACAATACAGACGCGGTGATCAGTTGGACCTTTGATTGAGTAACATCTTTTTTTTTTTGATTGACCTCCTCCTTAATCTGCAGGGGGTCAAATTCAGGTTGCAGTTCAAGTTAGTGAAGTTGTTTTATTGTGATTCGACATTAAAAGAACAGAATCACGCTCTGTAGGATTTGAACCTACGACATCGGGTTTTGGAGACCCACGTTCTACCGAACTGAACTAAGAGCGCTTTCTTATGACAGCAGATACGACTGTCAAGAAAAGGATTCTTTTTGTACCCCCAATACATTTTGCATGCATTGCATATAGTATCATAAAATAAAAGATTATGTCCAATTTTCATCGATCTCAATTGACCCCTCGTTACTGGCCATAGGAAAAATAATAGGTAGGGATGACAGGATTTGAACCCGTGACATTTTGTACCCAAAACAAACGCGCTACCAAGCTGCGCTACATCCCTTTTAATTGTTGTACAGTGTCATTGTAGAGAATCCCTGTCTTGTTTTCCACATCGTTATTTCCTCTATCTATATACAATTTCTCTTGCCATTTCTTCTTTTTGGTCTCATATCTCATATAATAAAAGAATTATTTACATATGAAACCTAACGTATAAAAGAATTAATATTTATCGGTAATGCTCAGGAAGAGGGGGTCATCTTTTTCTGTTTTAGGTACAAGTGGATCTCATCTACCGGATCATTGTACATATCCATTTTAGTTAGGGATTCCGCGTACAAATACAAGTGATCTTTAACTACATATGCATCTGATCATATATGTATTCCAATAAAGAAGGAGGATTTTCAATGCGAGATATAAAAACATATCTCTCCGTGGCACCTGTGCTAACTACTCTATGGTTTGGGTCTTTAGCAGGTCTATTGATAGAGATCAATCGTTTATTCCCAGATGCGTTGGTATTCCCCTTTTTTTCATTCTAGTTACTGATATGGGAATGGATGAATGAAGAAGATTAGAGATACAATAAATTCTCTGTGACCAACCCCCCCCCCTTTTTTTTTTCAGTTCTTTAGGATAGGAAGGAAAGAGAAAGAATAAAAGTGGATTGAACCTCAGTCAAACTCGGGTTCAGGATAGAATTAATAGAGGTAGAACAGAAATAGAAATGGGGGTCTAGGGCAGGCTGTTCGAGATCATATAAGATAGTAAATGAAATGCTGGGATTAGGAATAATGAATAGTTAGAAATAATTGTATTACTTATGATTTTATTACTTTATTGATTGCAACGAAATCTTTCATAATTGGATTTCGAGTTAGCAACCTATTTTCTATTTATTTTTCGTTCCTTTCTTCTTCTTCGGTTCGGATCGAAAATAGAAGAATTGAGTGAATCCAAAGGAGGTTCATGGCCAAGGGTAAAGATGTCAGAGGAATAGTTATTTTGCAATGTACCAGTTGTGTCCGAAATGATTTCAATAAAGAATCGCGAGGCACTTCCAGATATATTACTCAAAAGAATCGACACAATACACCTAGTCGATTGGAATTGAGAAAATTCTGTCCTTATTGTTACAAGCATACGATTCATGGGGAGATAAAGAAATAGATCGAACGGAACACGTGTACCATCCTTCCAAGGAACAGGAAGAAATTATATATATATAAACAAATCAAGTCCTATTTCGGTCGGATCCGAAATGAATGAAGAAATGGGATTTTAGAGATAAGGAATAAACCATGGATAAATCCAAGCGACTCTTTCGTAAATCCAAGCGATCTTTTCGTAGGCGTTTGCCCCCAATTGGATCGGGGGATCGAATTGATTATAGAAACATGAGTTTAATTAGTCAATTTATTAGTGAACAGGGAAAAATATTATCTAGACGAGTGAATAGATTGACCTTGAAACAACAACGATTAATTACTATTGCTATAAAACAAGCTCGTATTTTATCTTCGTTACCTTTTCTTAATAATGAGAAACAATTTGAGAAAACCGAGTCGATCCCTAGAACTACTGGTCCTAGAACCAGAAATAAATAGGCCTACTCCTCAATTGAATCAAAACAACTCTAATTGGAATTCAAAATCAGATTGATTGATGTTTTGTTCGAAAAAGCCGAGAGATTTGATTGTTGCGTCGTAATAGAATAAAAAAAAGAATGGGAGAAGAAGAAATCTGTTTTTTTTTGAAACGTGTTCGTTCATTCCTACTACTTATCTTATCATATTAATTTCTACTCTACCTTCCCGGAGGTCATTCTCCGGGGAACTCCGTTTAAATCATTCCGGTGAATTCCTTCCAATCTCCTTATTTGATGATCTCATTGGAAATCATGTAAAGACAATTCCTATTTGATATAGCTATTTGTGCAGGTATTTTACGATTAAGAAGCAACTGCCTCTTGTACAGATCATGTATTAATCGACTATAACTATAGGATACCCTATTCTCACGAGTTACTGCATTTATCCGAGTGATCCACAAACGACGAAAATCTCTCTTTCGCCTGCCTCTATCCCGATGAGTGGACACCAAAGCTCTCATTTTCTGTTGAGTAGTAGTTCGAGTAAGTCTTGAATGGGCCCCTCGAAAGGTTGATGCAAATAAACGAATTTTTGTTCGACGTCTCCGAGCTATATATCCTCGTCTAACTCTGGTCATTGAATCAAATTAAACTTTGATGAATAACTAATCGATTTCTTTTCTTTCAGTCATTCTTTTCCCCTCTCCTGATTTATTAATAACAAAACGGATTCTTCCGATGTATAAAATAAAAATTCCAATGGCTTTTGCTACTATGACCTTCCCAACCACGATTTTTTATTTCTTCCAGGCATTTATTTCACCTCAAAATAAGAAATTTTACCGATATTTGGTATAAAATAGGTATAAAATAAATAGGTAGTAAATGTAAATGGATAAATAAATAAATAGTGGCTTCCATCGTTTCTATGGTTACTTCTTAAACGGTGAGGCCCTCTCTATACACCGGAGCCCCTTCCCTCATTTAATCAATGTTATTGGTAACTTGTACAGTTCACACTCTTTGGCTCTACCCATGAATTATCCAGTAATAGGTCTTTTCACAATGAGATCTATTCATACAGTGACGGCATTTAATTATGAAGGTTGGCTAGGTAGCTGACCCTGTTAGTCCGTTCTTGCAAGAGTAGGAGCATAATATTTCTGCTTCTTAAATACCATTTCCCCCGCTTAATGGATAACCATTTGCTACCAATGGAGAATTGCTTTTCATCTCAAATCGAGGTGATTGGATTTGCACCAATGGAAACCATAAATTCCATACACAATAGAGGTATATGATAGATCTTTATTTTTAGATAGTGAATGGAGTTCTTCCATTCTATCCCATTCATTGGTACTGGTCATTGAGACTGGAAAAATTGTCTCATTTGTTCTAGCTCATGATCTGAACGAGTCGCACATACACCCTAGTACATGTTCCTCGACGCTGAGGACATCCTCGAAGAGCTGGGGATTTCGTGACATTTCTGATTGGCTGTCTTGTGTTTCTAATAAGTTGTTTAATAGTTGGCATGCTGAATCGTATACAGAATGGGCTGGTTTAGATCGATCCTAACCGGATGATTATGAATTACTTCCATTTACTATTTTATTTTACCCGGGTAAGAAGATAAAAGATCAAATCACGGTTCATTCGAATTATGATTCGAAATGGAATCACGGATTTATGCGAAATCCCCGGTATTTTCGACCGCTACAAGATCAACAATGCCATGAGCTTGGGCTTCTGCTGCTGACATAAAAACATCTCTTTCCATGTCTTCGGATACAACCCATAAAGGATTGCCCGTTCTTTGTACATAAACCCTTGTGAGGATTTCGCGGAGTTTCAGTAGTTCTTCCGCTTCCAGGATAAATTCTCCTGTGGGTGCCTCATAAAAAGAACTAGCAGGTTGGTGGATCATAACCCTGATGATATAACATAATAAACGATTCCTCTATCTCGCATGATCGGGCGAAAGGAAGGTATAAAGAATAACAAACAAGAAGAAAAAGATAGAATTGAACAACCGTACAGGCATCTTTTGTGCATTGCATACGGCTCTGCAATGGAATTTCTTTTTCCCTTCCATCAAAGAAAGAGACAAATAGAATCCATCAGACCCAGATCGTTGAATGATCCATTTACCATCCTTCCTTTCGTAGGAGTCAAAAAATACTATGATGGTTCCGTTGCTTTCTATATTTATCTCGTCTGAGATTCAGCAATCCCAAAGTTTCTTTTTGATCTGATCAAATAAGGAAAAAAGAATCTTTTTTTTTTTTCATACTCTTTCATAACATAAATATCGGAAAGAGACTTCTGGTGTGGAAGCAAAAAGGTTTGTGACGCTGAAATGGAACCCCGATACATAAGATCAAATCGGAAATAACCTTTGTTTCATACTACTATCTCGATACATAATCTCATGTTATGAAAAAACGAGAATGGTTTGCTCATATCGAACTCGAAGTGCCATGCTATTATTACTTATTATTTATATTCCATATGGCGAAGGCATAGTCTTCTTTTTCTCTCAAATAAAAAACTCATTGGCGCCAAGCGTGAGGGAATGCTAGACGTTTGGTAATTTCTCCTCCGACCAGGATGAAAGATCCCATTGAAGCGGCTAATCCCATGCATATTGTATGCACATCTGGTGGCACAAATTGCATAGTATCATAAATAGATATTCCTGGTATTACCCATCCGCCGGGAGAGTTTATAAACAAATAAAGATCCCTGGTATCATCCTCTATGCTGAGATATACCATGAGACCAACAAGTTGATTCGAGATCTCGCTATCAACCTCTTGGCCTAAAAAAAGTAATCTTTCTCGATAAAGTCGGTTGATTAGGACAAAGTTGTATCCTTTAGGAACCGTACACGCACCTTTGGATGCATACGGTTCAAAAAATAAAAATTGCGAAACAAAAAAAGAATCAATGTGTCGATTCCAGCCCTTTTCTCTTTTCGTAGCAGGGTTTTTCCTAACGAAGGGGCTTTTTCTTCCATTTTTCAAGAAACATGAGTTTTGACTTGACTTGCTTCCCTAGAATTCACTGAACTTATCGAACTAACCTCTCATTGATGTATTGTTTCATCGAGATCCAAATCACGATGTAATTTTCTTGTTCCTGAATGGGCCTCTTCAATTCTTTTAGGTTTATGCTCTACTCCGGGTAAAGATCTGCCCGAATTCTATTTGCACATATAGGACAAATAATCTCAGTACCACTTCTTTTTGCTACGACTTCTTTTTTTTTTTCAATTCGTTTCATGTCTTCCGCCCAATATATGATGTATTCATCATATTACTCCATTGATTGGCAGTATGAGATCACTCATATGGTATAAAGGAATCATTTATGATACGAATGGTAATCATACATAGATTACCAATTTGGTATTTTCTGAACGGAGCCTGTATACTTCATTTTATTGGTCCAAGCCAACCATAAATTCTTCTAATTGATAATATGGATCCCCCAATAAATTGATCTAATTGCACTTCACGCTCCGAATTATTGATGGTTCAATCAATCTTTCTTGGGCGAAAGAGAGGATATCTCCATCGGGGGAGAGAACGGGGAAATCCCATATGACCCAATATGTCTGACAAGTCGCACTATACGTCAACCCAAACTGCATCTTCCTCTCCAGGACTCCGAAAAGGTACTTTTGGAACACCAATGGGCATTAAATTAAAGAAAAAGAGGTTAAGTACTATACTTCACTTTGATGTGGAAACGTAACAACGGGTTTATTGTCTTCATAATATTGCCGTTTATCGTATTTTATCCATAGATTCGAAGGTTCATGGAGGAAGACAGAATGAATAAAGAAAAATTCTTACGAATGGATCGTTTGAATGATGAACAAGTATCTATGCATTCGCTCACAAAAAATGGGACCAGCCCCCATTGCGTATTGGTACTTATTGGGTATAGAATAGATCTGCTTCTCTTTGTTCCTACGAACAGAATTGTTCAATTATTACCAACGGAACGAAATAAATATTAACCCTTGCTTCGGGATAATCCACTGAAAAGGTGAGGTCCATAGCATAGTCTTTTCCAATGCGATAAAGTTACATAGTGTCTATTTTTTCTTTGATAAAGGGGTATTTCCATGGGTTTACCTTGGTATCGTGTTCATACCGTCGTATTGAATGATCCCGGTCGGTTGCTTTCTGTCCATATAATGCATACAGCTCTAGTTTCTGGTTGGGCCGGTTCGATGGCTTTATACGAATTAGCAGTTTTTGATCCCTCTGACCCCGTTCTTGATCCAATGTGGAGACAAGGTATGTTCGTTATCCCTTTCATGACTCGTTTAGGAATAAACAATTCATGGGGTGGTTGGAGTATCACAGGAGGAACTATAACGAATCCGGGTATTTGGAGTTACGAAGGTGTGGCCGGGGCACATATTGTGTTTTCTGGCTTGTGCTTCTTAGCAGCTATCTGGCATTGGGTGTATTGGGACCTAGAAATATTCTGTGATGAACGTACGGGAAAACCCTCTTTGGATTTGCCCAAGATCTTTGGAATTCATTTATTTCTCTCAGGGGTGGCTTGCTTTGGGTTTGGCGCATTTCATGTAACAGGCTTGTATGGTCCTGGAATATGGGTGTCCGATCCTTATGGCCTAACCGGAAAAGTACAATCTGTAAATCCAGCGTGGGGCGCGGAAGGTTTTGATCCTTTTGTTCCGGGAGGAATAGCCTCTCATCATATTGCAGCGGGGACATTGGGCATATTAGCGGGTCTATTCCATCTTAGTGTCCGCCCGCCCCAACGTCTATACAAAGGATTACGTATGGGCAATATTGAAACGGTCCTTTCCAGTAGTATCGCTGCTGTCTTTTTTGCAGCTTTCGTTGTTGCTGGAACTATGTGGTATGGTTCAGCAACTACCCCGATCGAATTATTTGGTCCCACTCGTTATCAGTGGGATCAGGGATACTTCCAGCAAGAAATATATCGAAGGGTTGGTGCCGGGCTAGCCGAAAATCTGAGTTTGTCGGAAGCTTGGTCTAAAATTCCCGAAAAATTAGCTTTTTATGATTACATCGGTAATAATCCGGCGAAAGGGGGATTATTCAGAGCAGGCTCAATGGATAACGGGGATGGAATAGCTGTTGGATGGTTAGGACACCCCATCTTTAGAGATAAAGAAGGGCATGAGCTTTTTGTACGTCGTATGCCTACTTTTTTTGAAACATTTCCAGTAGTTTTGGTAGACGGAGACGGAATTGTGAGAGCCGATGTTCCTTTTAGAAGGGCAGAATCAAAGTATAGTGTCGAACAGGTAGGTGTAACTGTTGAGTTCTATGGTGGCGAACTCAATGGAGTCAGTTATAGTGATCCCGCTACTGTGAAAAAATATGCTAGACGTGCCCAATTGGGTGAAATTTTTGAATTAGATCGTGCTACTTTGAAATCCGATGGTGTTTTTCGTAGCAGTCCAAGAGGTTGGTTCACTTTTGGACATGCTACGTTTGCTTTGCTCTTCTTTTTCGGACACATTTGGCATGGCGCTAGAACCTTGTTCAGAGATGTTTTTGCTGGTATTGACCCAGATTTGGATGCTCAAGTGGAATTTGGGGCATTCCAAAAACTTGGAGATCCAACTACAAAGAGACAAGTAGTCTGATACAACATTGCTCTGGTATCTTTCGCCTCTATTTGATTTTTTTTTGATTTGACATAAGGGATTGGAGAAATCTTGATTTTCATCATCGCCTTTTCTTTGACTCTTGCCCTTTCTTTATCTGGGAAATGATCCCAAATGAATAGGTGTGGAAGCTATAATTGTAAACCACGATCGAATCTATGGAAGCATTGGTTTATACATTCCTGTTAGTCTCGACTTTAGGGATCATTTTTTTCGCTATCTTTTTTCGAGATCCGCCTAAGGTTCCGACTAAAAAGATGAAATGATTTTTCATTATCTCAATTGAAGTAATGAGCCCCCCAATATGGGAGGTTCATTATTTCAACTAGTCCCCGTGTTCCTCGAATGGATCTCTTAGTTGTTGAGAGGGTTGCCCAAAAGCGGTATATAAGGCGTACCCAGTAAAGCTTACAAGTGAACCAGATATGGAGATGGCGACTAGGGTTGCTGTTTCCATTATTAGATAATTTCAAGACCACGATCGATCTACGCTACGATAAGATCGTTTATTTACAACGAAATAGTATACAAAGTCAACAGATCTCAACCAATGCAATAGGATTTATGGCTACACAAACCGTTGAGGGTAGTTCTAGATCTGGGCCAAGACGAACTATTACAGGGGATTTATTGAAACCATTGAATTCGGAATATGGTAAAGTGGCTCCTGGATGGGGAACTACCCCCTTCATGGGTGTCGCAATGGCTCTATTTGCGATATTCCTATCTATTATTTTGGAGATTTATAATTCTTCCGTTTTACTGGATGGAATTTCAATGAATTAGGTCCCATAAGAACCATGAAGTCCTAGCTTTTCAATCCAAAATGAATCACTTAGGACTCGGATTTCTAGGCCATTCTGGTAGTTCGACCGTGGAATTCCGTTGTTTCGGTATTTCCGGAATATGAGTGTGTGACTTGTTATAATTGATCCTATTGATAGTACAGAGAATAGGTCTGTCATCTCGATAGAGATGGTTCTACCTCGTCGGATATTCATTCTAGTATCTGGAGCACGGAATATATGGAATAGATCAATAAATATTTGAACTATGATTCATACCTACTATTCAGACCTCGCGACCGGACTCCAACAAATTTTCAAACAACGAGTCATAAATCGAACGATTTTTCTTCCTTCAGAATTATGCTTATTTTGACCGAAGGACCAATGTTTCTATGGATTTTTAGTCATTCCATCCATTCATTGAATAAGTGATGATCAAATGGTTCTTACTCAGAGAACCTTTGGGCTTAGCTTGGGCGCTTTATTGAATCATCGTGGTTCTAGTATGAATCTGAGGTTTCAATCGATTCATAGGGTCTCCACAAGAGAATTCCTATCAATAGTAAACAAAACATATAGTAAATCCGTATTACGCACAAACAAAAACAACAAATCCAAAATAAAATAAATAGGGGAGGAGAAGATTCAAGAGGCCTGTAACGATCAACATAAAGACGAATGAGCCAACTTGATATTTTGGCATTATCATCACATCACAAAGAAGAGATTCCGGATTTTGGTTCCTTCGCTTCGTATCTTCAGGGACGATTGAATCAAGTGGCTAAGAAGTTTCAAACTTTCTATTACATATCCGTTGCAACCACTATTTGGGTGTTTTTGCTTGAGCCGTACGAGATGAAATTCTCATATACGGTTCTCAGAGGGGGAGTCTCTTTGGTTTACCTATCTCAATAAAGTATATGATTGGTTCGAGGAGCGTCTCGAGATTCAGGCGATTGCAGATGATATAACTAGTAAATATGTTCCTCCTCATGTCAACATATTTTATTGTCTAGGAGGGATCACACTTACTTGTTTTTTAGTACAAGTAGCTACCGGTTTTGCTATGACTTTTTACTATCGTCCGACCGTTACAGAGGCTTTTGCCTCTGTTCAATACATAATGACTGAAGCCAACTTTGGTTGGTTAATCCGATCAGTTCATCGATGGTCAGCAAGTATGATGGTGCTAATGATGATCCTACACGTATTTCGTGTGTATCTCACAGGTGGATTTAAAAAACCTCGCGAATTGACTTGGGTTACAGGTGTGATTTTGGCTGTATTGACTGCATCTTTTGGTGTAACTGGT